GCTAGCGTAGCTTACCTAAAGCATAACACTGAAGATGTTAAGACGGGCCCTAGAAAGCTCCGCATGCATAAAGGCATGGTCCTGACCTTACTGTCAGCTTTAGCCCAACTTACACATGCAAGTATCTGCATCCCCGTGAGTACGCCCTCAATCCCCCGCCCGGAGATTAGGAGCAGGCATCAGGCACACTTAAACCCTAGCCCAAGACGCCCAGCCAAGCCACACCCCCAAGGGAATTCAGCAGTGATAAACATTAAGCCATGAGTGCAAGCTCGACTTAGTCAGGGCTAATAGGGCCGGTAAAACTCGTGCCAGCCACCGCGGTTAAACGAGAGGCCCCAGTTGACAGTACTGTTAAACGAGAGGCCCCAGTTGACAGTACTGCGGCGTAAAGGGTGGTTAAAGCCTGCAACTTAATAAAGCTAAATAGTCCCCCGGCCGTCATACGCTTCTAGGCGCTAGAAACCCAATATACGAAAGTAGCTTTAGCATCACCGCCTGACCCCACGAAAGCTGAGGAACAAACTGGGATTAGATACCCCACTATGCTCAGCCATAAACCCAGACATTTTTATACAACACATGTCCGCCAGGGTACTACGAGCATTAGCTTAAAACCCAAAGGACCTGACGGTGCCTCAGACCCCCCTAGAGGAGCCTGTTCTAGAACCGATAACCCCCGTTAAACCTCACCACTTCTGGTCATCCCAGCCTATATACCGCCGTCGCCAGCTTACCCTGTGAAGGTAATAAAAGTAAGCAAAATGGGCACAACCCAGAACGTCAGGTCGAGGTGTAGCGCACGAAGTGGGAAGAAATGGGCTACATTTTCTTATGCAGAACACTACGGATGCGCAACATGAAATAGTGCTTGAAGGAGGATTTAGTAGTAAAAAGGAAAAAGAGTGTCCTTTTGAACCCGGCTCTGAGACGCGTACACACCGCCCGTCACTCTCCCCTGTCAAAATGCAATCAATATACGTAATTCCACAGCACTGACAAGGGGAGGCAAGTCGTAACATGGTAAGTGTACCGGAAGGTGCACTTGGATAAACCCGGGACGTGGCTGAGTAAGTTAAGCATCTCACTTACACCGAGAAAACACCTATGCAAGTTAGGTCGCCCCGAGCCAAACAGCTAGCTCTAACACAAACAACTCACAACATAGTAATTAATATTATTTTAATAATTAAACTAAACCATTCTTTTACCTAAGTATGGGAGACAGAAAGGGTAATAAACCTGAACCCATAGAAAAAGTACCGCAAGGGAAAGCTGAAAGAGAAATGAAATAACCCATTAAAGCAATAAAAAACAAAGACTAAACCTTGTACCTTTTGCATCATGATTTAGCAAGAACCCCCAAGCAAAGAGCCCTTTAGTTTGGAACCCCGAAACCAAGTGAGCTACCCCGAGACAGCCTGCACAAGGTAGGGCAAACCCGTCTCTGTGGCAAAAGAGTGGGAAGAACTCCGGGTAGAAGTGACAGACCTACCGAACTTGGTGATAGCTGGTTGCTTAAGAAATGGATAGAAGTTCAGCCCCGTGCTCCTCGAGCCAAAGAGAGTCTTTAAAATGACCAAGAGTAAACCACGGGAGTTAGTTAAGGGGGGTACAGCCCCTTTAACAAAGGACACAACCTTTCCAGGAGAATAAAGATCATAATTCACAAGACTTACTGTTTTAGTGGGCCCAAAAGCAGCCATCTAAGTAGAAAGCGTTAAAGCTCAGACAGATAACAGTTTATTATACCGACAATAAGTCTTACTTCCCTTAAACTATTAAGCTAACCCATGCCCCCATGGAAGAAATTATGCTAAAATGAGTAACAAGAAGGCCCGCCCTTCTCCCCGCACAAGTGTAAATCAGATTGGACAACCCACTGAAAATTAACGAACCCAAATCAAGAGGGTAGTGTGAATAACATAAAGACCAGGAAAACTCCACAGCTCAAGTATCGTTAACCCCACACCGGAGTGCATTTTACGGGAAAGACTAAAAGAAGAGGAAGGAACTCGGCAAACAAAAGCCTCGCCTGTTTACCAAAAACATCGCCTCCTGCAACTTTCTATGTATAGGAGGTCCAGCCTGCCCAGTGACTACGGGTTCAACGGCCGCGGTATTTTGACCGTGCAAAGGTAGCGCAATCACTTGTCTTTTAAATAAAGACCTGTATGAATGGCCAAACGAGGGCTTAACTGTCTCCCCCTTCAAGTCAGTGAAATTGATCTATCCGTGCAGAAGCGGGTATGTAAATACAAGACGAGAAGACCCTTTGGAGCTTTAGGTACAAAACTTAGCCACGTCAAACAACTCCACAAAAAGCAAGAACTTAGTGGCACATAAGGATTTACCTTCGGTTGGGGCGACCACGGAGGAAAAACAAGCCTCCAAGCGGAAAGGGGCAACACCCTAAAGCCAAGAGGGACACCTCTAGGCCACAGAACATCTGACCAATAATGATCCGGCACAAAGCCGATCAACGAACCAAGTTACCCTAGGGATAACAGCGCAATCCTCTCCCAGAGTCCATATCGACGAGGGGGTTTACGACCTCGATGTTGGATCAGGACATCCTAATGGTGCAGCCGCTATTAAGGGTTCGTTTGTTCAACGATTAAAGTCCTACGTGATCTGAGTTCAGACCGGAGTAATCCAGGTCAGTTTCTATCTGTAGCGCTACTTTTCCTAGTACGAAAGGATCGGAAAAGAGGGGCCCATGCTCAAAGCACGCCCCACCCCTAATTAATGAAAACAAATAAACTAAATAAAGGGAGGGCCAAAACCCAACCCCAAAATAAGGACATACTGGGGTGGCAGAGCATGGTAAATTGCAAAAGGTCTAAGCCCTTTTAATCAGAGGTTCAAATCCTCTTCCCAGTTATGCTAAACATCTTAATAACTCACCTGATTAACCCCCTAAGCTACATCGTCCCAGTTTTGTTAGCAGTAGCCTTCTTAACCTTAATTGAACGCAAAGTGCTAGGATACATACAACTACGAAAAGGCCCCAATGTGGTAGGACCTTATGGACTACTCCAGCCTATTGCGGACGGTGTTAAACTATTTATTAAAGAACCCGTGCGCCCATCCACCTCATCACCCTTCCTGTTTCTAGCCGCCCCCATCCTGGCACTAACACTAGCCATGATATTGTGGGCACCTGTACCAATACCCTACCCGGTACTTGACATAAACCTAGGCATATTATTTATTCTGGCACTATCAAGCCTCGCAGTGTATTCTATTCTAGGCTCAGGTTGAGCATCTAATTCAAAATACGCCCTTATTGGAGCCCTACGGGCAGTGGCTCAAACAATTTCTTATGAAGTAAGCCTTGGCCTTATTCTCCTCGCCGTAATCATCTTTTCAGGAGGCTACACCCTCCAGACCTTCAACATTACACAAGAGGGAATCTGATTATTAATCCCGGCCTGACCGCTAGCTGCAATATGATATATCTCCACTTTGGCCGAAACCAATCGCGCCCCCTTTGACCTAACAGAGGGGGAATCAGAACTAGTTTCAGGCTTTAACGTAGAGTACGCAGGGGGCCCCTTTGCCCTATTTTTTCTAGCCGAATACGCAAATATTTTATTAATGAATACCCTCTCAGCCGTACTCTTCATGGGCTCCTCTCACATTCATGACGCCCCTGAAATAACGGCCGTTAGTCTTATGATCAAAACCGCACTCCTTTCAATTTTGTTCTTATGAGTGCGAGCCTCATACCCCCGATTTCGGTATGACCAACTTATACACTTAGTTTGAAAAAATTTCCTGCCCCTTACATTAGCTCTGGTCTTATGACACATTGCCCTACCAATTGCACTGGCAGGCCTCCCCCCCCAACTGTAGCCCAGGAACCGTGCCCGAATGCTCAGGGACCACTTTGATAGAGTGGCCTATAGGGGTTAAAATCCCCTCGGTTCTTAGAAAAAAGGGGGTTGAACCCATACTCAAGAGATCAAAACTCTTAGTGCTTCCTTTACACCACTTTCTACGATGAAGTCAGCTAATAAAGCTTTCGGGCCCATACCCCGAAAATGACGGTTAAACTCCCTCCTCCATCAATGAACCCCTATGTACTATTAGTATTACTGTCTAGCCTGGGACTAGGAACCACCCTCACTTTTGCAAGTTCCCACTGATTGCTAGCCTGGATGGGCTTAGAAATTAATACCCTAGCCATTATTCCACTTATAGCCCAGAATCACCACCCTCGCGCAGTTGAAGCCACTACAAAATACTTTTTAGTCCAGGCCACTGCCGCAGCCGTGATTTTATTTGCAGGCACCACCAACGCCTGGGTGTTGGGAACATGAGACATGACCAATATATTAAGTCCACTTGCCAGCGCAATAGTAATTATTGCCCTAGCATTAAAGATTGGATTAGCACCAATACATCTTTGAATGCCCGAAGTACTTCAAGGGCTAAACCTGACCACAGGACTCATTCTATCTACCTGGCAGAAACTTGCCCCCCTTGCCCTAATTCTTCAAACAGCCCAAAACGTTGACCCCCTCTTGTTAACAACACTAGGACTTTTATCAACCCTCGTTGGGGGATGGGGCGGCCTCAACCAAGTTCAGCTACGAAAGATCCTTGCCTACTCATCAATTGCCCATATAGGCTGAATGATTATTGTTGTTCAGTACACCCCTCGACTAATGCTCCTCGCACTGCTTACCTATATTTTTATAACATCCGCACTATTCTTAACACTAAAGACATTTGACGTAACCAAAGTCAACACCCTGGCTGTAGCCTGACCCAAAAGCCCCCTTCTCTCCACTACTACCGCTCTTGTTCTCCTCTCACTTGGCGGCCTTCCCCCCCTCACAGGATTCATGCCCAAATGATTAATTCTACAAGAATTAGCAAAACAAGACTTCCCAATAGTTGCCACAATCATGGCCCTAGCTGCCCTCCTTAGCTTGTATTTTTACCTGCGCCTCTGCTACTCAATAACACTCACTATTTCACCCAACATCAACAACTCGTCTACCCCCTGACGAACCAACACCACCCAAACCTCTCTTCTGCTAGCGCTCTCGACCACAGCTGCATTAGCCCTCCTCCCCCTCACCCCTGCCGTCCTAACACTAACCATCTAGGAATTTAGGATAACATTAGACCAAGGGCCTTCAAAGCCCTAAGCAGAAGTTTGAATCTTCTAATTCCTGATAAGGCCTACAAGACTCTATCTTGCATTTTATGAGTGCAAATCAAATGTTTTTATTAAACTAAGGCCTTTCTAGATGGGAAGGCCTCGATCCTACAAACTCCTAGTTAACAGCTAAACGCTCAAGCCAGCGAGCATCCATCTACTTTTCCCGCCGTAGCCTAGTAAGGCGGGAAAAGCCCCGGCAGGGTATTAGTCTGCATCTCTGGATTTGCAATCCAACGTGCTTATTTCACCGCGGGGCTTGATGGGGAAAGGACTTAAACCTCTGTCTGCGGAGCTACAATCCGACGCCTAATACTCGGCCACCCTACCTGTGGCAATTACACGCTGATTCTTTTCTACTAATCACAAAGACATTGGCACCCTTTATCTAGTATTTGGTGCCTGAGCCGGGATAGTCGGAACCGCCTTAAGCCTTCTTATTCGGGCCGAACTTAGCCAACCCGGTTCACTCCTTGGCGATGACCAAATTTATAATGTCATTGTTACCGCCCACGCCTTCGTAATAATTTTCTTTATAGTCATACCCATTCTTATTGGAGGATTTGGAAACTGACTTGTCCCACTAATAATTGGGGCACCTGATATGGCCTTTCCCCGGATGAACAACATAAGCTTCTGACTTCTCCCTCCATCCTTCCTCCTCCTGCTTGCCTCCTCCGGGGTTGAAGCCGGAGCCGGGACCGGCTGAACAGTTTACCCCCCTCTTGCAGGCAACCTAGCCCACGCAGGAGCATCAGTAGACTTAACCATTTTTTCACTGCACTTAGCAGGAGTATCTTCAATTTTAGGAGCAATCAACTTTATCACCACAACAATTAACATGAAACCCCCAGCCATTTCTCAGTACCAAACACCCCTATTTGTGTGGGCAGTACTTGTGACAGCTGTGCTTCTACTATTATCTCTTCCGGTCCTAGCCGCCGGGATCACAATGCTACTTACAGACCGTAATCTAAATACCACATTCTTTGACCCAGCGGGGGGAGGAGACCCAATCCTATATCAACACCTATTCTGATTTTTTGGTCATCCAGAAGTCTACATTCTTATTTTACCAGGGTTTGGCATTATTTCCCATGTTGTAGCCTATTACGCGGGCAAAAAAGAGCCTTTTGGTTACATAGGAATGGTATGAGCCATGATAGCTATTGGCCTCCTGGGATTCATCGTATGGGCACATCACATATTCACAGTTGGAATAGACGTGGACACTCGTGCCTATTTTACCTCCGCAACAATAATTATCGCCATCCCAACAGGGGTAAAAGTATTTAGCTGATTAGCCACACTGCACGGAGGCTCTATCAAGTGAGAAACTCCTATACTATGAGCCCTAGGGTTCATTTTTCTATTTACAGTAGGCGGACTCACAGGAATTGTTCTAGCTAACTCATCCCTGGACATTGTCCTCCATGACACATATTATGTAGTCGCACACTTCCACTATGTTTTATCAATGGGCGCTGTTTTCGCCATCATAGCAGCATTCGTACACTGATTCCCCCTATTTTCAGGCTACACCCTTAACGACACATGAACCAAAATCCATTTTGGTGTAATATTTATTGGCGTCAATCTTACATTTTTTCCCCAGCACTTCCTAGGCCTGGCCGGAATACCACGACGGTATTCTGACTACCCAGACGCATACGCCCTATGGAACACAGTATCCTCCATTGGGTCACTTATCTCCTTAGTAGCTGTAATCATATTCTTATTTATTTTATGAGAAGCCTTTGCTGCCAAACGAGAAGTATCATCAGTAGAATTAACCATAACCAATGTAGAATGACTTCACGGCTGCCCCCCGCCCTACCACACATTTGAAGAGCCGGCATTCGTACAAATTCAATCAAATTAACGAGAAAGGAAGGAATTGAACCCCCATAAACTGGTTTCAAGCCAGCCACATGACCACTCTGTCACTTTCTTTTAAGATATTAGTAAAATTAATTACATCACTTTGTCAAGGTGAAATTGCAAGTTAAATTCTTGTGTATCTTTAACATTTAATGGCACATCCCACACAACTAGGATTCCAAGACGCGGCATCACCCGTTATAGAAGAACTTCTTCACTTTCATGATCACGCCCTAATGATTGTATTTTTAATTAGCGCCCTAGTGCTTTATATTATTGTCGCAATAGTTTCGACCAAACTCACCAACAAGTATATTTTAGACTCTCAAGAAATTGAGATCGTATGGACTGTACTACCAGCCGTTATTTTAGTCCTAATTGCCCTGCCCTCTCTCCGGATTTTATACCTGATAGACGAAATTAATGACCCACACTTAACAATTAAAGCCATGGGCCACCAGTGATACTGAAGCTACGAATACACCGACTACGAAGACCTAGGATTCGACTCTTATATATTACCAACTCAAGATCTTACCCCAGGCCAATTTCGACTTCTAGAGACAGACCACCGAATAGTTGTTCCTATAGAGTCACCCATCCGCATCCTGGTCTCTGCAGAAGATGTCCTTCACTCTTGGGCCGTCCCATCCCTAGGGGTAAAAATAGATGCCGTACCCGGCCGTCTTAATCAAACTGCCTTCATCGCCTCCCGCCCAGGCGTATTTTATGGGCAATGCTCTGAAATCTGCGGGGCCAACCACAGCTTCATGCCCATCGTGGTTGAAGCTGTCCCACTAGAACATTTTGAAAACTGATCCTCACTTATACTAGAAGACGCCTCACTAGAAAGCTAATTATTGGACAAAGCGTTGGCCTTTTAAGCCAAAGTTTGGTGCCTACCGACCACCTCTAGTGAAATGCCTCAACTTAACCCCAACCCCTGATTTGCGATCCTAGTATTTTCCTGATTTATTTTCCTTTCTGTTATTCCTGCTAAAATTTTGAGTCACACAACACCAAATGAACTTACACCAGTAAGTGCAGAAAAACATAAAACTGAACCCTGAGACTGACCATGATAACAAGCTTCTTTGACCAATTTGCAAGCCCCTCTTTTCTAGGCATCCCACTAATTTTTATTGCAATTACACTACCATGAATTATATTCCCTACCCCTCCTGCCCGATGGGTTAATAACCGGCTCATTACGCTACAAGCCTGGTTTATTAACCGATTCACAAATCAACTATTTACCCCACTAAATGTAGGGGGCCATAAATGAGCACTACTCTTAACCTCACTTATAATCTTTCTAATTACTATCAATATACTCGGCCTCCTCCCCTACACATTTACTCCTACAACCCAGCTGTCCCTCAACATAGGACTTGCTGTCCCCCTCTGACTAGCAACAGTGATTATTGGCATACGTAACCAACCAACAATTGCTCTCGGCCATCTTCTGCCAGAAGGAACTCCCATTGCATTAATTCCTGTGCTGATTATTATCGAGACAATTAGCCTGTTTATCCGACCATTAGCCCTAGGAGTCCGACTTACAGCCAACTTAACAGCAGGCCACCTTTTAATTCAACTTATTGCCACCGCCGTATTCGTGCTCCTACCAATAATAACAACAGTAGCTGTTTTAACAGCCACTGTCCTTTTCTTACTAACACTTCTAGAAGTCGCAGTTGCAATAATTCAAGCTTACGTATTTGTTCTACTACTTAGCCTGTACCTCCAAGAAAACGTTTAATGGCCCACCAAGCACATGCATATCACATGGTTGATCCAAGCCCGTGACCACTAACCGGAGCTGTCGGCGCTTTACTTATAACGTCCGGCCTAGCCGTCTGGTTTCACTTCCACTCAATTACCCTAATAACTCTTGGACTGATTTTATTAATTCTTACAATAATTCAATGATGACGTGACATCATTCGAGAAGGAACATTTCAAGGCCACCATACCCCTCCGGTCCAAAAAGGGCTCCGTTACGGAATAATCTTATTCATCACCTCAGAAGTATTTTTCTTTCTCGGATTTTTTTGGGCATTCTACCACTCGAGTCTTGCACCAACCCCGGAACTAGGAGGATGCTGACCCCCTACCGGGATTACCACACTAGACCCTTTTGAAGTCCCCCTACTTAATACAGCTGTATTATTAGCATCCGGAGTTACAGTCACATGAGCCCACCACAGCATCATGGAAGGCGAACGTAAACAAGCCATTCAATCTCTCGCACTTACCATTCTTTTAGGCCTGTACTTTACTGCCCTTCAAGCCATAGAATACTATGAAGCACCTTTTACTATTGCAGACGGAGTATACGGCTCTACATTCTTCGTTGCTACAGGATTTCACGGACTACATGTAATTATTGGATCAACCTTCCTCGCCGTGTGCCTCCTCCGTCAAATCCAATACCATTTTACCTCCGAACACCACTTTGGCTTTGAAGCCGCTGCTTGATATTGACACTTTGTAGACGTTGTCTGACTCTTCCTTTACGTGTCGATCTACTGATGAGGCTCATATCTTTCTAGTATCAAATTAGTACAAGTGACTTCCAATCATTTAGTCTTGGTTAAATTCCAAGGAAAGATAATGAACTTAATTTTAACCATCATTATCATCACAATGACCCTGTCCTCAATTTTAGCAGTTGTATCCTTTTGACTACCACAAATAAATCCGGACGCAGAAAAGCTTTCACCCTACGAATGCGGGTTCGACCCTATGGGCTCAGCCCGACTACCTTTTTCCCTACGATTTTTTCTTGTGGCAATTCTTTTTCTTCTATTCGACCTAGAAATTGCTCTCCTCCTGCCCCTCCCATGAGGAGACCAACTCTGCAACCCCACCGGAACCTTCTTTTGAGCCACCATAGTCCTAGTCCTTCTAACCCTCGGCCTAATTTATGAATGAGTTCAGGGAGGCTTAGAATGAGCAGAATAGGGGGGTTAGTCCAAAGAAAGACCTCTGATTTCGGCTCAGAAGATTATGGTTTAAATCCATGACCCCCTTATGACACCCCTACATTTTAGCTTCACCTCAGCATTTGCCTTAGGACTAATAGGACTAGCCTTCCATCGTACTCACCTGCTCTCCGCCCTCTTATGCTTAGAAGGTATAATACTGTCCTTATTTATTGGATTAGCCCTATGAACACTACAGTTTGAATCAGTCAGTTTTTCTACAGCACCAATGCTTTTACTAACCTTCTCCGCCTGTGAAGCAAGCGCAGGTCTGGCACTTCTAGTAGCCACTGCTCGAACCCACGGCAACGACCGCCTACAAAACCTTAATCTTCTACAATGCTAAAAGTGCTAATACCAACAATTATATTATTTCCAACAATTTGGCTTGTTTCCCCAAAATGGCTGTGAACAGCTTCAACCATACACGGCCTCTCAATTGCCCTCATTAGCCTCACTTGACTAAAATGGACGTCAGAAACCGGATGGGACACATCTGGCGCACACTTAGCCACAGACCCCCTATCAACCCCCCTTCTGGTCCTAACATGCTGACTACTCCCCTTAATAATTTTAGCCAGCCAAAACCATGTTAATTCTGAGCCCATTAGTCGGCAACGGCTCTATATCTCGCTCCTAGCCTCACTACAGACCTTTCTCATTATAGCATTTGGTGCTACAGAAATTATTATATTTTATGTCATATTTGAAGCCACCCTTATCCCCACCCTCATCATCATTACTCGCTGAGGAAATCAGACCGAACGGCTAAACGCAGGAATTTATTTCCTTTTCTACACACTAGCAGGCTCACTCCCCCTCCTAGTTGCCCTTCTTCTCCTTCAACAATCTACAGGGACCCTATCAATATTGATTATTCAATACGCCCAGCCACTTGTACTAGACTCTTGAAGTGACAAAATCTGATGGGCAGGCTGCTTAATCGCATTTCTAGTAAAAATACCCCTATACGGAGTTCACCTATGACTTCCTAAAGCACACGTAGAGGCCCCCGTCGCAGGCTCAATGGTTCTAGCAGCAGTTCTACTTAAACTCGGAGGCTACGGCATGATACGAATGATAATTATATTAGACCCCCTCTCTAAAGAATTAGCATACCCCTTCATTATCCTTGCATTATGAGGAGTCATTATAACAGGCTCAATTTGCCTACGGACAACCGACCTCAAATCACTCATCGCCTACTCCTCTGTCAGTCACATAGGTCTTGTAGCAGGCGGCATTCTTATCCAGACCCCATGAGGATTCTCGGGGGCCATTATTCTAATGATTGCCCACGGACTAGTTTCCTCAATATTATTCTGCCTAGCAAACACAGCCTACGAACGAACTCACAGCCGGACCATAATTCTCGCCCGAGGCCTCCAAGTAATTTTTCCACTCACAGCAGCATGATGATTTATTGCCAACCTAGCTAATCTAGCACTTCCCCCGCTCCCTAACTTAATAGGAGAGCTAATGATCATCACAACCCTCTTTAACTGGTCCCCAGTAACCATTGCGCTTACAGGATTAGGAACACTTATTACCGCAGCCTACTCCCTCTACATATTCCTTATGACACAACGTGGCCCAACCCCAAACCACCTCATTGAACTTCCACCCTTCCACACCCGAGAACACCTGTTAATAGCACTTCACCTTATCCCCGTTATTCTGCTAGTAACAAAGCCCGAACTGATGTGAGGATGGTGCTATTAGTAAGTATAGTTTAACCAAAATATTAGATTGTGATTTTAAAGACAGGGGTTAAAGTCCCCTTACTCACCAAGGAGGGATAAGAATCAATGAGTACTGCTAATCCTCATAAACCATGGTTAAAATCCACGGCCTTCTTGCGCTTCCGAAGGATAACAGCTCATCCATTGGTCTTAGGAACCAAAAACTCTTGGTGCAAATCCAAGCAGAAGCTATGAATTTAACAACCCTAATAACTTCCTCCTTAATTTTAATCCTCTCAGTTCTTATGCTCCCCTTATTAACCACACTTAGCCCTAAACCACGGGCCCCAAAATGAGCAAGTTCACATGTCAAAACCGCCGTTAGTATTTCATTCTTTATTAGCTTGTTACCCCTACTACTATTTTTAGACCAGGGCATGGAAAACGTCGTTACAAACTGACACTGAATAAACACCCAACTATTTGACACAAACGTTAGCTTTAAATTTGACCACTACTCTCTTGTTTTTACCCCTGTTGCCCTCTACGTCACCTGGTCAATTCTAGAATTCGCGCTATGATACATGCACTCAGACCCAAACGTAAACCAATTCTTCAAATACCTTCTGTTATTTTTAGTAGCAATAATTATTCTAGTTACAGCAAATAATATGTTTCAACTATTTATTGGCTGAGAAGGCGTAGGAATCATGTCCTTTCTACTAATCGGGTGATGATACGGACGAGCAGACGCCAACACAGCAGCCCTCCAAGCCGTCGTCTACAACCGTGTAGGGGACATCGGCCTAATTCTAGCTATAGCCTGACTCGCAATGAATTTTAACTCCTGAGAAATACAACAAATCTTTTTTCTGTCAAAAAGTTTTGACATAACAATTCCCCTAATCGGGCTAATCCTTGCAGCAACTGGAAAATCAGCCCAGTTTGGACTGCATCCATGGCTTCCATCTGCCATGGAGGGCCCCACGCCAGTATCTGCCCTACTGCATTCTAGCACCATAGTTGTTGCGGGCATTTTTCTACTCATCCGCCTTCACCCCCTTATGGAACACAATAAATTAGCCTTGTCTATTTGCCTATGCTTAGGAGCACTAACCACCCTATTTACAGCCACCTGTGCCCTAACACAAAATGATATTAAAAAAATCGTAGCATTTTCAACATCAAGCCAGCTAGGACTTATGATAGTTACTATTGGCCTAAATCAACCACAACTTGCGTTTCTTCACATTTGCACGCACGCTTTCTTTAAAGCCATACTATTTTTATGCTCAGGCTCAATCATCCACAGCCTAAACGACGAGCAGGATATCCGAAAGATAGGTGGTCTTCAAAACCTAATGCCCACGACCTCAACTTGCCTAACAATCGGAAGCCTAGCCCTAACGGGAACCCCCTTCTTGGCCGGGTTCTTCTCAAAAGACACCATCATTGAAACCCTCAACACCTCTCACCTAAACGCCTGAGCCCTTACACTAACACTAATTGCTACATCCTTCACCGCTGTCTACAGCTTCCGAGTGATTTTTTTTGTTACCATGCGATCCCCCCGATTTCTGCCCCTCGCCCCTATTAACGAGAACAACCCCTTAGTCATCAACCCCATTAAACGACTGGCCTGGGGTAGTATCTTTGCAGGCCTTGTCCTCACCTCAAACCTTCTACCCTTAAAAACACCTGTCATAACAATGCCCACCACCATAAAAATGACAGCCCTCATAGTGACAATTATTGGCCTCCTCGTGGCTATGGAACTCACCGCCTTTACAAATAAACAAATCAAGATTACTCCGACAATGCCCCTTCACCGCTTCTCAAACATGCTAGGATACTTCCCAACAATTATTCACCGCTTCCCTCCCAAACTAAATCTTACACTGGGACAATCAATCGCCACTAAACTAGACCAAACATGATTTGAGATCTCAGGGCCAAAAGGCCTAGCCCTGTCCCAAATAATGATATCACAAACAGTAAGTGATATTCAGCGAGGAATAATCAAAACTTACTTAACAATTTTTCTGCTGACAATAGTACTAGGCATTCTTGCATCAACTATTTAAACCGCCCGAAGCGCCCCCCGACTTAACCCGCGAGTTAACTCTAACACCACAAACAACGTTAAAAGAAGAACCCAAGCACAAACCACCAGCATAGGGCCCCCCAAAAAGTACATTATTGCCACCCCACTAACATCCCCCCGCAATATAGAAAACTCTTTCAACCCGTCAACCACCACCCATGAGCCCTCAAATCAACCCTCTCAAAATAAGCCGGCCGCTGCTACAACACCAACAAAATAAATCAGAACATACCCCACTACAGAACGACTCCCTCAAGCCTCCGGAAAAGGCTCTGCAGCTAAAGCCGCTGAATAAGCAAACACTACAAGCATCCCCCCTAAATAAATTAAAAATAGGACCAAAGATAAAAAGGAACCCCCCGAGCTAATCAAAATTCCACACCCAACGCCTGCCGCTACAACTAAACCCAAAGCAGCAAAATAAGGCGCAGGATTAGAAGCGACCGCAATTAGACCCAACACCAACGACACTAATAATAGAAACATAATATAAGTCATAATTCCTGCTCGAACTCTAATCGAGACTAATGATTTGAAGAACCATCGTTGTAATTCAACTACAAGAACAATTAATGGCAAGCCTACGAAAAACCCATCCACTTATTAAAATCGCCAATGACGCGCTAGTTGACCTACCAACACCCTCTAACATCTCAGTCTGGTGAAATTTTGGATCTCTACTGGGATTATGCTTAATTTCCCAAATCTTGACAGGCCTTTTCTTAGCTATGCACTACACCTCAGACATTTCAACCGCATTTTCTTCAGTAAACCATATCTGCCGCGATGTAAATTATGGCTGACTGATCCGAAATTTACACGCCAACGGCGCATCATTCTTTTTTATCTGCATCTACATACACATCGCCCGCGGTCTGTACTACGGGTCCTATCTCTACAAAGAGACCTGAAATATTGGTGTTATCCTCTTTCTGCTCGTCATAATAACCGCTTTCGTAGGCTACGTTTTACCCTGAGGTCAAATATCATTCTGGGGCGCCACAGTAATTACCAATCTACTCTCAGCGGTCCCTTATATAGGGGACGCTCTGGTTCAATGAATTTGAGGCGGGTTCTCAGTAGACAACGCAACACTAACCCGATTTTTCGCCTTTCACTTCCTTCTTCCATTTGTTATCGTAGCCGCAACCATCCTCCATCTCCTCTTCCTCCACGAGACAGGGTCGAATAACCCCGCGGGATTAAACTCCGACGCAGATAAAATTTCTTTCCACCCCTACTTCTCCTACAAAGATCTGCTAGGATTTGTACTTATACTAATAACCTTAACAGCCTTAGCATTATTTTCACCTAACCTACTAGGTGACCCAGAAAATTTTACTCCTGCCAACCCACTCGTTACACCACCGCACATCCAGCCCGAGTGATATTTTCTATTTGCCTACGCCATCTTACGATCTATCCCAAACAAACTTGGAGGTGTCCTAGCACTATTATTTTCTATTCTTGTACTTATAGTAGTGCCATTGCTCCATACATCCAAACAACGCGGACTAACCTACCGTCCAATCACTCAATTCTTATTTTGAACATTAGTGGCAGATATAATTATTCTGACATGGATTGGAGGCATACCCGTAGAGCACCCATACGTTATTATTGGGCAAATTGCGTCAGTGCTGTACTTCGCACTTTTTCTCGTCCTCGCGCCATTAGCCGGATGACTAGAAAATAAAGCATTAAAATGAGCTTGCACTAGTAGCTTAGTTCTAAAAAGCATCGGTCTTGTAATCCGAAGATCGAGGGTTAAACCCCCTCCTAGCGCCCAGAAAAAAGAGATTCTAACTCCCACCGCTGGCTCCCAAAGCCAGAATTCTAAATTAAACTATTTTCTGGGAGTAACCAAACATATTATATATATGCACTTATGGAGCGTATGCAAAATATATATATGTATTATCACCATGCGTTTATTTTAACCTAAAAGCAAGTACTAATGTATGTTATTATTTAGGATATATTATGAAACTTCCAATATAATTTATTTATAGGCATTCAGATGGCGTATCTAATTGATAATCCACGTCCAATGTTTTTCTATGAATGACCCAACTAACATTTATATTCACTATCTTAATGTAGTAAGAGACCACCTACTGGTTGATATAATTGCATATCATGCATGATGGAATCAGGGACACAAACAGTGGGGGTGGCATAACTGAACTATTCCTTGTATCTGGTTAAACATCTCATGGACAGTCGGTGGAGACCCACCCTTCACATCTTCTCCTTGCATCCGGCTACTTGTGTAGTACATACTCCGCGTTACCCAACATGCCGAGCGTTCTTTTATATGCATAGGGTTTTCCTTTTTGGTTTCCTTTCACTTTGCATTTCAGAGTGCAGGCGCAACGAAAATATCAAGCTTGAACATTTCCTTGAAATAGATAAAGTAGGTCAATTATTAAATGACATAACTTAAGCATAACATATGTGTATTTCACGTGCATAACATATATATTCCTTTCTCAACTTACTCCTATATATATGCCCCCCTTTGGCTTACGCGCGACAAACCCCCCTACCCCCTACGCTCAGGAATTCCTGTTATCCTTGTCAAACCCCTAAACCAAGGAGGACTCAAGAACGTGCCGGGCAACAAGTTGAGGTACGGTTAACCACCGGGGATAATTTCTGTATATATATACGTGAATATCACTTTTTTTTTGCCCATTTTTTAATGGCCTAAAAAATTCTATTAAAATTCATAAAAAACTCCTCAATGCTAAAAATTTAAACAAAAATTTGAACAAAAT